AAAAAAAAATGAAAGATCTGAATGCCAGAACAAAGACAATAAGAAATCAAATAGAAAAAATTACAAAAGAAAAGAAAAAACGATTTCTAATCTCAGAAAGAAATATTAGTCCTAACAAACTAAGTTATAATGCTAAAAGATTCAAATTAAAATCATCAAAAAATATTTTACAGATATTAAAAAGAAACAATGCTCAATTAGTCCGTAAATCATATTTTTTTATCAAAATTTTGATTGAAAAGATATATATAGATATCCTTCTAGCTATCATTAATATTCCGAGGATCAATGTACAGTTTTTTCTTGAATCACCAAGAAAAATGATTAATAAATACATTTATATGTATAATAAAAAAGAAAATAACAAAAGAATTGATAAAACAAATCAAAATACACCAATTAACTTTATCTCGATTATAAAAAAGGCATTAAATTATAGTAATTTTAATAAGAACTCGAAGATTTTTTATAACATAACCTCCTTGTCACAAGCATATGTATTTTACAAATTATCACAAGTCCAAGTTATTAACCTATATAAGTTAAGATCTGTCCTTCAATATCATGGAGCATCTCTTTTTCTTAAGAATGAAATAAAAGATTATTTTGGAGTCCAAGGAAGATTTCAGTTCAAATTAAAAGATACAAATTTTAGAAATTCTGTAATGAATGAATGGAAAAACTGGGTAAGAAGTAATTATCAATATAAATACGATTTATCTCAGATCAGATGGTCTAGCTTAATATCGCAAAAATGGCGAAATAGAATGAATCAACAGCATATGATTCAAAATAAAGATTTAAATAAATGGAATTTATATGACAAAGACCAATTAATTCATTATGAAAAACAAAATAATTTTGAAGTAGATTCATTATCGAACCAAAAAGATAATTTTAAAAAATACTATAGATATAATATTTTATTATATAAATCCATTAATTATGAAAATAAAAAAGACTCATCCATTTATGAATTACCATTCCAATTAAATAATAAGCAAGAGCTTTTTTATAATTACAAAATAGATAAAAGGAAATTATTTGATATGTCGGGAGGTATCCCTGTCAATAAGCATCTAGCAGAAGATGATATTATCGATACGGAAAAAAGCTCGCATAGAAAATATTTGGATTGGAGAATTCTTCATTTTGGTCTTAGAAAGAAAGTCGATATTGAATCCTGGATCAATACCGGAACCAAACAAAAAAAAAACCTTTTTGATTGGATGGGAATGAATGAAGAAATACTAGATCGTCCCACATCAAATTTAGAATTTTGGTTCTTTCCAAAATTTGTGATACTTTGCAACGCATATAAGATAAAATCATGGGTGATACCAATCAAATTACTTTTTTTAAATTTTAATGGAACTAAAAATGTTAGTGAAAATAAAAAAATCAACAAAAAGAAAAATAACGATCCTTTTATATCTATATCATCAAATGAAACAAAATCCATTCAATTAAAGAATCAAAATCATGAAGAAAAAGAGTCTGAGGATCAAGTAGATCTTGAATCAGTTCTAGTAAACCAAGAAAAAGATGTTGAAGAAGATTATGTAAGATCAGACAGGAAAGAGCGTAGAAAGAAAAAGCAATACAAAAGTAATACGGAAGCAGAACTTGATTTCTTGCTAAAAAGATATTTATGCTTTCAATTAAGATGGGATGATTCTTTAAATGAAAAAATAATCAATAATATAAAAATATATTGTCTCCTGCTTAGATTGACAAATCCACGAGAAATTATTATATCCTCTATTCAAAGGGGAGAACTGAGTCTAGATATTCTAATGATTCAGAAAGATTTAACTCTTACAGAATTGATGAAAAAGGGAATATTGATTATCGAATCAACCCGTCTGTCGGTAAAAAATGATGGAAAATTTATTATGTATCAAACCATAAATATTTTATTGGTTCATAAGAGAAAACAACAAATTAATCAAAGATACAGAAAAAAAAACTATATTGATAAAAAGAATTTTACCGAATCTATTGTAATAAATCAAAGTTTAACTAGAAATAAAGACAAAAATAATTATGATTTACTTGTTCCCGAAAATCTTTTATCCTCTAAACATCGTAGAGAATTGAGAATTCTAATTTCTTTCAATTCAAAAAATGGAAATGATATAAATACAGAAATTATCAATAATAATAACATAAAAAACCACGCTCACATTATAGATAAAAGCAAACGTTTTGATAGAGATAAAAATAAACTAATTAAATTAAAACTTTTTCTTTGGCCCAATTATCGATTAGAAGATTTAGCTTGTATAAATCGCTATTGGTTTGATACCAATAATGCTAGTCGGTTTAGTATGATAAGGATACATATATGTCCACGATTCAAAATTCGGTAAAGGTCCATTTGTCATATATATCCCATAGCATATCTAATCTAGTATATGAAATATATGAAAACAAGGAGAGGTCCATATACATTGTTTTACATCCCATATTCCATTCTGATACATGGAATTCAATCATGTATCAATTTGATCTAAAAATGAATCAATCCAATTTTTCGTTTTAAATTTTTAGATATAGATATAATTTTTTTTTTCTTTTGTAAGGGAAGAAATATACCATTCTTTATGTATTTCTAGCCGAATAAAAAAAAATTGGATTGATTAATGTTGACAAAATTAGGAATTCCTACCGAATTGAAGATTATTGTGTATACCAAATTCAAACAAACTAGCATTCTTATTTAACATTCCATTATTTATTATTACTGATCAATAAAACTATCTTAAAAAGGCGGGAGGAGGGGGATTTCATTTTATGGTAAAAAGTTCATTCATTTCAATTATTTCACAAGAAGACAAAAAAGAAAACAAGGGATCCGTTGAATTTCAAATAGTAAGTTTTACTAATAAGATACGAAGACTTACTTCACATTTGGAATTACATAGAAAAGACTATTTATCTCAAAGAGGTTTACGGAAAATTCTAGGAAAACGCCAACGACTACTGTCTTATTTGGCAAAGAAAAATGGAGTACGTTATAAAGAATTAATTAGCCAGTTGAACATTCGGGAATCAAAAACTCGTTAATTTGAAGAGTCTTTTTTTTTTTTTATTATTTGATTTATTAGATCTTAAACTTGAATTTTGATGAACTTCTTTTCGTTTTCAGTAATTCATGGAAAAATAAATCGAGGAACCCCCTATGAATGTACCAGCTACAAGAAAGGACTTTATGATAGTCAATATGGGTCCCCACCACCCATCAATGCATGGCGTTCTTCGACTCATCCTTAGTCTAGACGGTGAAGATGTTATTGACTGCGAACCAATATTAGGTTATTTACACAGAGGGATGGAAAAAATTGCGGAAAACCGAACAATTATACAATATTTGCCTTATGTAACACGTTGGGATTATTTAGCTACTATGTTTACAGAAGCGATAACAATAAATGGACCGGAACAGTTGGGAAATATTCAAGTACCTAAAAGAGCTAGCTATATTAGAGTAATTATGTTGGAGTTGAGTCGTATAGCTTCTCATCTCTTATGGCTTGGCCCTTTTATGGCAGATATTGGTGGGCAGACCCCTTTCTTCTATATTTTTAGAGAAAGAGAGTTAATATATGATTTATTCGAAGCTGCCACTGGTATGAGAATGATGCATAATTATTTTCGTATCGGAGGAGTAGCAGCTGATCTACCTCATGGCTGGCTAGATAAATGTTTGGATTTCTGCGATTATTTTTTAACAGGAGTTGCTGAATATCAAAAACTTATTACGCGAAATCCTATTTTTTTAGAACGCGTTGAAGGAATAGGTATTGTTAGTGCAGAGGAAGCAATAAATTGGGGTTTATCAGGACCAATGCTACGAGCTTCCGGAGTACGATGGGATCTTCGTAAAGTTGATCATTATGAGTGTTATGACGAATTTGATTGGGGAGTCCAGTGGCAAAAAGAAGGGGATTCATTAGCTCGTTATTTAGTCCGAATTGGTGAAATGACGGAATCCGTAAAAATTATTCAACAGGCTTTGGAAGGGATTCCAGGGGGGCCTTATGAAAATTTAGAAACTCGAAGTTTTGATAGAGAAAGGAATCGAGAATGGAATGATTTTGAATATCGATTTATTAGTAAAAAAACTTCTCCCGCCTTTGAATTGCCGAAACAAGAACTTTATGTTCGAGTTGAAGCACCAAAGGGAGAGTTGGGAATTTTTCTAATAGGGGATCAAAGTAGTTTTCCTTGGAGATGGAAAATTCGTCCGCCGGGTTTTATCAATTTGCAAATTCTTCCTCAATTAATTAAAAGAATGAAATTGGCTGATATTATGACAATACTAGGTAGCATAGATATTATTATGGGGGAAGTTGATCGTTGAAATGATAATTGATACAACAACAGTACAAGCTATCAATTCTTTTTCCAGATTGAAATCCTTAAACGAAGTCTATGGAATTATATGGATGCTTGTCCCTATTTTGACTCTTGTATTGGGAATCACGATAGGCATATTAGTAATTGTGTGGTTAGAAAGAGAAATTTCTGCAGGGATACAACAACGTATTGGACCTGAATATGCCGGTCCTTTTGGAGTTCTTCAAGCTCTAGCGGATGGAACAAAACTACTTTTCAAAGAAAATCTTTTTCCATCTAGAGGAGATACTCGTTTATTCAGTATCGGACCATCCATAGCAGTCATATCAACTCTATTAAGCTATTCAGTAATTCCTTTTGGCTATCACTTTGTTTTAGCGGATCTAAATATCGGCGTCTTTTTATGGATTGCCATTTCAAGTATTGCTCCCATTGGACTTCTTATGTCAGGATATGGATCAAATAATAAATATTCCTTTTTAGGTGGTCTACGAGCTGCCGCTCAATCGATTAGTTATGAAATACCATTAACTCTCTGTGTATTATCCATATCTCTACGTGCGATTCGTTGAAACAAAAATTTTTCCCTATTGCCTTTTTCTTTATTAGGAAGAAGGTAAAATAAATTGAATATATATCTTTATTTTTTTATTCATCATTTGAATTGATGAACTAAATTAGATAGTTATATGAGTGAAAGAAAACAGCTTCTAAATTTGCAGTAAAAAAAATCGAGACTCATTTCTTATGTACAACAGTAAAGCAGAAATAAACATAAGAAGATGAGATCATTTGTCCCAAAATTGGTTGATTAGTCATCCTGGCTTGAAAGCGGGCTCAAAGAATCAACCTTAGTGAGTTTTTACTATCATTTATATATATATATATTACTGTAATGCTACCGAGCATTTTACTATCATTTATATATATATATTACTGTAATGCTACCGAGCAGTTGAGTAAAAATAAAAATGAGTGGATGGTTAGGAACACCAAGATACATAAAAGATTAGTAATAGAATTATCCAAAATAAAAGAATATTAATTGGGGCTTTAAATTAGTAGAAATGATCAGGCAGTACTCCCCATGATTCCGATCCAGAGTACGCTCCTATCCACCAATTAAACAAATGACTATCAGGAACGAACTAATCCTTTACCTTTTTTTTTTCAGAAGGAAGAATAGGAACAAAAAAAGAATAGAATTACAATAGAAAAAGAAAAAAAGAGATCCTTATTCATGAAATAATGGACTGTCTAATTATTTTTCGTAATCGAAAATGATAGGTTAAAATATTTATTGGTATTTCTACAAGAAGTATTTTATTGAAAGATTTAAGTTATTGCTCAAGAAAGAAAAATTGAAATTCTTAAAAGATGAGATCAATTCAGAAGTACTTTATTTTAGTATTATAACAGACAGAATTACATTGGTCAAATTTTGGAATTGGGGGGGCATCCGATAGATTTGGATCCTATTTATCCTACAAATATATCGAGATAAATAATATGATCTGGCCCTTAGATTTATTTATGGCCTTCGAGGAGCCATATGAGGTGAAAATCTCATGTATGGTTCTGTAATAGCGATGGGAACAGTGATGTCATCACCGACTATGATTATCTAACAGTTCAAGTACAGTTGATATAGTTGAAGCACAATCAAAATATGGTTTTGGGGGATGGAATTTGTGGCGTCAACCTATAGGATTTATCATTTTTTTCATTTCTTCCCTAGCAGAATGTGAGAGATTACCTTTTGATTTACCAGAAGCAGAAGAAGAATTAGTAGCAGGTTATCAAACCGAATATTCGGGTATCAAATTTGGTTTATTTTATGTTGCTTCCTATCTAAACTTATTAGTATCTTCATTATTTGTAGCAGTTCTTTACTTGGGCGGTTGGAATATCTCTATTCCGTACATATCCGTTCCGGAGTTTTTTGATTTTGAAATAAATAAAGTAGGTAGAGTCTTTGGAACAACAATGGGTATTCTTATTACATTGGTTAAAACTTATTTGTTCTTGTTCATTCCTATCACAACAAGATGGACTTTACCTAGACTAAGAATGGACCAACTATTAAATCTTGGATGGAAATTTCTTTTACCTATTTCTCTTGGCAATCTATTATTAACAACCTCTTCCCAACTCTTTTCACTATAAAGTAATTCTTTTCTATATTTATAGTTTGTCTCAAACAAGATAAAGAAACAAATATAAAATTATTCATAGAGATTCACGATATGTTCCCTATGGTAACTGGGTTCATGAATTATGGTCAACAAACCATACGGGCTGCAAGGTACATTGGTCAAAGTTTCATGACTACCTTATCCCACGTAAATCGTTTACCTGTAACTATTCAATATCCTTATGAAAAATTAATCACATCGGAGCGTTTCCGCGGTCGAATCCATTTTGAATTTGATAAATGCATTGCTTGTGAAGTATGTGTTCGTGTATGTCCTATAGATTTACCTGTTGTTGATTGGGAATTGGAAACTAATATTCGAAAGAAACGATTGCTTAATTACAGTATTGATTTCGGAATCTGTATATTTTGTGGCAACTGTGTTGAGTATTGTCCAACTAATTGTTTATCAATGACTGAAGAATATGAACTTTCTACCTATAATCGTCACGAATTGAATTATAACCAAATTGCTTTAGGTCGTTTACCAATGTCAGTAATTGACGATTATACAATTCGAACAATTTTGAATTCACCTCAATCTTTAATCAAAATGGGCAAACCCCCTTTGATTAAAGATTGATTGAAGAGTCATTTTTAATCATTAAACAAAGATCTAGGTTTGATCTAAAAGTCTGAAATATTTTTTTTTTTCATTTTGTTTGGTCAATAACTACAAAAGCTACAAATCCCAACTAGCGATTGGATTTGATTGATTGGTAAGAATTGCAGCGCAGCTTAATTTGGATTGAAAATCTATTAATATAGTCATAATTCTATCCATAATTATTTCTATATAATTATTTCTATTTCGAAATAGAAATAAAAATTAAAGTGTCAATTTTTATTTTTTCGAGAAAGAATGAGATTAGTCCGATAGCGGTACTACAGTAATTTAAACCTTTTAGGATTTAATTCAATTAGGAACCCATTCTAAATAAGTTTTTCCTGGTCGGGTCAATAAAGTCATGAAAAAAAAAAAAGAATTTGATTTTTTTATCTTTTATTTTACGTACAATGAATTTACCTGGACCAATACATGATTTTCTTTTAGTCTTTCTAGGATTAGGTCTTATATTAGGAGGTCTAGGAGTGGTATTACTTACCAATCCCATTTTTTCTGCCTTTTCATTAGGATTGGTTCTTGTTTGTATATCCTTATTCTATATTTTATCAAACTCTCATTTTGTAGCTGCGGCGCAGCTCCTTATTTATGTGGGAGCTATAAATGTTTTAATTTTATTTGCTGTGATGTTCATGAATGGTTCAGAATATTACAAAGATTTCAATCTTTGGACTGTTGGGAATGGTCTTACTTCTCTAATTTGTACAAGTCTTTTTGTTTTACTAATTACTATTATTTCAAATACAACATGGTATGGGATTATTTGGACTACAAGAGCAAACCAGATTATAGAGCAAGATTTGGTAAGTAATGGTCAACAAATTGGAATTCATTTATCAACAGATTTTTTTCTTCCATTTGAATTTATTTCAATAATTCTTTTAGTTGCTTTGATAGGTGCGATTGCCACGGCTCGTCAGTAATAAATCTTTTAAATTGGCAATCGCAATCCAAATCAGACTTTATTCTATGTTATCACATTTATTTTAAGATTATTCATATATAAATTCTTTTATTCGATCTATATTCCAATCTATTTTTTTTGTTTTGTACTTGTGATATTCTTATTCTAGTCAATCTAATCTGTTGATGTTAAATTGTTGTTCATTGTTCATATTGAAATAAATCGAAATCGATAAGGAGTTGGGCGATGATGCTCGAATATGTGCTTGGTTTGAGTGCTTATTTATTTTCTATCGGTATCTATGGATTGATCACGAGTCGAAATATGGTTAGAGCCCTTATGTGTCTTGAACTTATATTGAATGCCGTCAATCTAAATTTCGTAACATTTTCTGATTTTTTTGATAGTCGACAATTAAAAGGAAATATTTTATCAATTTTTGTTATATCTATCGCAGCCGCTGAAGCAGCTATCGGGCCGGCTATAGTTTCGTCAATTTATCGTAACAGAAAATCAATCCGTATCAATCAATTGAATTTGTTGAATAAGTAGTATTAATCATATAAAATATTTAGATTCATTAATTTGAATTGACATCTATAATACATAGCGTATCTGATAATGTTTACGAAAACGTAAGAAATTAAAGTATCTTGGTTCTATCTCATGAGTCGATCCGAAATTGAATAGACAAATTATGATAAATCATTGATTCATCTGGTGTCTAAATATATGATTCATTTAAAAATTTACTAGATCGAAAATTTATGACGTAAAAAAAAAAAATTATAGATCCAATGTCACATTCAGTAAAAATCTATGATACATGTATAGGGTGTACTCAATGTGTCCGGGCCTGCCCCACGGATGTATTAGAAATGATACCTTGGGACGGGTGTAAAGCTAAGCAAATTGCTTCTGCTCCAAGAACAGAAGACTGTGTTGGCTGTAAGAGATGCGAATCTGCCTGTCCAACAGATTTCTTGAGTGTTCGAGTTTATCTATGGCATGAAACAACTCGAAGCATGGGTCTAGCTTATTAATACTTTCCAGAAAAAACCACTTGAATACATTTGATTTTTTGTTTACCGACAAAAACCCGTACTCAAAAAAATAATAATAATAAAAAAAAAAATAGATTAGGTTTTCGAGTACGGGTTTTTCTTGTCCAAATGTATCTTGTCTTTACCACGAATTCTTTTCCTTGGTTAACAATATTTGTAGGTTTACCAATATCCGCGGGTTTCTTGATTTTCGTTTTCCCTCATAGAGGAAATAAGGTAATTAGGTGGTATACTATATTTATATGTGTACTAGAACTCCTTTTAATGACCTATGCATTCTCTTATTATTTCCAATTGGACGATCCCTTAATCCAATTGACGGAGTCTTATAAATGGATTAATTTTTTTGATTTTTACTGGAGATTAGGAATAGATGGACTTTCTCTAGGACCTATTTTACTGACCGGATTTATCACCACTTTAGCTACTTTAGCGGCTCGGCCAATTACTCGGGATTCTCGATTATTTCATTTTTTGATGTTAGCAATGTATAGTGGTCAAATAGGATTATTTTCTTCTCAAAATCTTTTACTTTTTTTCATTATGTGGGAGTTAGAATTAATTCCTGTTTATCTACTTCTAGCCATGTGGGGGGGAAAGCAACGTCTGTATTCAGCTACAAAATTTATTTTGTATACTGCAGGAAGTTCTGTTTTTTTATTAATGGGGGCCTTAGGTATCGCTTTCTATGCTTCCAATGAACCAACATTCAATTTTGAAACATCAGCTAATCAATCATATCCTGTGACCTTGGAAATACTATTCTATATTGGATTTCTTATTGCTTTTGCTGTCAAATCACCGATTATACCCTTACATACATGGTTACCAGACACCCATGGAGAAGCACATTACAGTACTTGTATGCTTTTAGCTGGAATCTTATTAAAAATGGGAGCATATGGATTGGTTCGAATAAATATGGAATTATTATCCCACGCCCATTCTATATTTTCTTCTTGGTTGATAATAGTAGGCGCAATACAAATAATCTATGCAGCTTCAACATCTTCTGGTCAAAAAAATTTAAAAAAAAGAATAGCCTATTCTTCTGTATCTCATATGGGTTTTACAATTATAGGAATTTGCTCTATAAGCGATATGGGACTCAACGGGGCCATTTTACAAATAATATCTCATGGATTTATCGGCGCTGCGCTTTTTTTCTTGTCAGGAACAAGTTATGATAGAATACGTCTTGTTTATCTTGACGAAATGGGCGGAATGGCTACCCTAATGCCAAAAATATTCATGATGTTCAGTATCTTATCATTAGCTTCTCTTGCATTACCGGGCATGAGCGGTTTTTTTGCGGAATTGGTAGTATTTTTTGGAATAATTACCGCCAAAAAATATTTTTTAATGCCAAAAATACTAATTACTTTTGTAACGGCAGTTGGAACGATATTGACTCCTATTTATTTATTATCTATGTTACGCCAGATGTTCTATGGATACAAGCTGTTTAATACCACAAATTCTTATTTTTTTGATTCTGGACCACGAGAATTATTTGTTTCGATTGCTATCCTTCTGCCTGTAATCAGTATTGGTATTTATCCGGATTTCGTTTTCTCATTATCAGTTGACAAGGTCGAAGCTATTCTATCTAATTATTTTTATAGCTAATTTTTTTTTATAGGTAATTCTTATAATTTTATAGGTAGTTATTAGTTATTATAAAATAAAAAAAAAAAAAAACGGAATTGTAATCAGATATGTTTAGCATTTGCGAGAACCTTTTGAATCACTCCATTACTTGAGTGATTCAAAAGGTTCTCAACGACTTACCTGAAGCTTCTTATATATATGTTAAGCTGTCCTATGGTTATATTTGTCAAACTCTTTCTTCAATTCAATTAGATATTAATGTAAATGAACCATAACTATGTAGTCCTATTCCTAATAAATTAACCCCAAAATAGCATATCCAGATTATAAGAAAACCGATAGAAGCGACAATTGCAGAATTTAAACCTTCCAAATTCTTATTTGTTCGAGTATGGAAATAAATTGCGAATATGGTCCAAGTAATAAATGCCCAAGTTTCTTTTGGATCCCAATTCCAATATGATCCCCATGCTTCATTAGCCCAGACTGCTCCTGAAAGAATACCTATGGTTAAAAAAAGAAACCCTATACTAAGAATACGAAAACCCCAATGATCTAATTGTTGAATCAATTGAAACCTGTAATAATTCCTAGAAGAAGGAAAAAAAGTATTTTTAAAAATACTTTTTTTTTCCATCATGTATTGGATCTCATTAACGGGAAATGAATCATTTAATAAATTATTGTTTTTACCAACAATTCTTATGACTTTTCGAAATGTAATTACTAGAAGTGCTGTTGACAATAATGATCCACATAAAAGAGCTGCATAGCCCGATACCATCATACTTACGTGCATTATTAACCACTGGGATTGGAGAGCAGGTACTAAGATTTTAGATTGATGCATGTCGGTTAAAAGACCCCAAGTAGCAAAGCCTTGGGTAAAAAAAGTACTTGGTGCGGTTATTGTGCTTAAATAATTTTTATGTTTTTTAAAATATGGAACCATATGAATAATAGAGAAAATCCATGAAAGAAATATTAATGATTCGTATAAATCACTTATTGGTAAATGTCCCGAATAAATCCAACGAGTAATTAGTAATCCTGTTAGGCAGAAAAAAGTAGTTAACATGCCTTTTTCTGACGAATCATAGAGTTCCACGAATTCATTAACTAATAAGGTTAGAAAATGAATTATAATTACAATTGAAACGACCGAAAAAGATATATGAGTTAATATATGTTCTAAAGTCAAAAATATCATAAAAAAAAGGGGGGAATACTTTAATTATCCATAATTCTACATACGGAATTGAATTCATTATAGGATTTATTCTATCCTTTTAATAATTAGATAATTTAAAAATAGATAATTTAAAAATGTTATGCCGCCACTCGGACTCGAACCGAGATGCTCTAGCACTGCTTCCTAAGAGCAGCGTGTCTACCGATTTCACCATGGCGGCTTGCTCAAAATTATAATAACCTTTTTTTATTCAATCGGCGAGCTTGAAGGAGTTAATTCAATGTAATATTTTTTTAGAAACATTAAAATTAATGAAAAAAAAAAATGAATTTTTTTTTTTCATTTTTTCAATTTCAACATTCCATTCAAGGGATTTCTGAAACTATTTTATTGTATTAATCCTTAGGGTTTCGTTAGGTAGAAAATTTGTGTTAAGGTTTAGCAACTCCATTAGGTATTGATTTATGGACATATAATATAACAAAAAAGTTTCGAGTTCTGTTCCGGACTTTAAAATTCTTTAAAATTGAAAAATCTTATCTAATTTAATGTATATACCTTGATACATTATCCAGCCCAAAGATATGATCTAAACTAGATCAGTCAAAATTTACACATTTTTATCTACCTGGTACTTCTTTTAATTGGATTGAAGGCATCAAAGGTTCTATTTTCTATAGTGATTAAAAATAAAAATTGTCAAGACAGTTATAAAAGAAGTTAAACTTAATTCATTTTTTTTTTTTAATTTAAAATAATAAGATTTTTTTTATGGAACATACATATCAATATTTATGGATTATATCTTTCGTTACACTTCCAGTCCCTATGTTAATAGGAATGGGACTGCTACTTTTTCCGGTGTCAACAAAAAAGCTTCACCGTATATGGGCTTTTCCCAGTGTTTTATTGTTAAGTATAGTTATGGTTTTTTCGACCGATCTGTTTATTCAGCAAATAAATAGCAGTTCCATTTATCAATATGTATGGTCTTGGACCATCAACAATGATTTTTCCTTAGAGTTCGGGCACTTGATTGACCCACTTACTTCTATTTTGTTAATATTAATTACTACGGTTGGAATTTTGGTTCTTGTTTATAGTGACAGTTATATGTCTCATGATCAAGGCTATTTGAGATTTTTTGTTTATATGAGTTTTTTCAATACTTCAATGCTGGGATTAGTTACCAGTTCGAATTTAATCCAAATTTATATCTTTTGGGAATTGGTTGGAATGTGCTCTTACCTATTAATAGGTTTTTGGTTCACACGACCTATTGTGTCCAATGCTTGTCAAAAAGCATTCGTAACTAATCGTGTAGGCGATTTTGGTTTATTATTAGGAATTTTAGGTCTTTATTGGATAACAGGCAGTTTCGAATTTCAGGATTTGTTTGAAATATTCAATAACTTGATTTATAATAATGATAATGAGGTTCATTTTTTATTTGTTACCTTGTGCGCTTTCCTATTATTTTCCGGTGCAATTGCTAAATCGGCGCAATTCCCCCTTCATGTGTGGTTACCGGATGCCATGGAAGGACCTACCCCTATTTCGGCTCTAATACATGCTGCTACCATGGTAGCAGCGGGAATTTTTCTTGTAGCTCGACTTCTTCCTCTTTTCGTAGTTATACCTTACATAATGAAGCTAATAGCTTTGATAGGTATAATAACAGTACTATTAGGAGCTACTTTAGCTTTTGCTCAAAAAGATATTAAGAGAGGTTTAGCTTATTCTACAATGTCTCAATTGGGTTATACGATGTTAGCTTTAGGTATGGGCTCCTATCGAGCCGCTTTATTTCATTTGATTACTCATGCTTATTCGAAAGCATTGTTGTTTTTAGGATCTGGATCCATTATTCATTCAATGGAAGGTATTGTTGGCTATTCTCCGGATAAGAGTCAAAATATGGTTCTTATGGGTGGTTTAACAAAACATGTTCCAATTACAAAAATTGCTTTTTTATTAGGAACCCTTTCTCTTTGTGGTATTCCCCCTCTCGCCTGTTTTTGGTCCAAAGATGAAATTCTTAATGATAGTTGGTCGTATTCACCTATTTTCGCAATAATAGCTTTTTCCACAGCAGGATTAACTGCATTTTATATGTTTCGGGTTTATTTACTTACTTTTGAAGGGCATTTAAATATTTATTTTCAAAATTATAGTGGTAAAAAAAACAGCGCATTCTATTCAATATCTTTATGGGGTAAACAGGGATCAAAAATCTTAAAAAAAAAAATGCGTTTATTACCTTTATTAACAATAAATAATAAAAATAATAATGAAAGAGCTTCTTTTTTTTGTTTTTTTTGGAAGAAAATATATCAAACTGGTGGTACTGTAAGAAAGATGACGTGTCCTTTTATTACTATTAATCATTTTGGTACTAAAATAATTTTTTCCTATCCCCAGGAATCGGATAATACTATATTATTTCCGATGCTTGTTTTGGTACTATTTACCTTGTTTATTGGAGCTATAGGAATACCTTTCAATCAATTCAATCAAGAAGAAATGAATTTGGATATATTATCCAAACTGTTAATTCCGTCTTTAAGTCTTTTACATCAAAATCAAAATGAGTCTGTAGATTGGTATGAATTTGTAACAAATTCAACTTTTTCAGTCAGTATAGCTTCTTTTGGGATATTTATAGCGTCTTCTTTATATAAGCCGATTTATTCATCCTTACAAAATTTGAAATTCCTTAATTTGGTTGCTAAAAAAGGTCCTAAGAGAATTCTTTGGGACAAAATAATAAATGTGATATATGATTGGTCCTATAATCGTGGTTACATAGATGTTTTTTATACAATATCTTTAACAGAAGGCATAAGAAGATTGGCGGAATTAACTTCTTTTTTTGATAGACGAGTAATTGATGGAATTACCAATGGAGTTGGCTTTACGAGTTTCTTTGCAGGAGAAGGCATAAAATATGTAGGAGGTGGTCGCATCTCTTTTTATCTCTTATTATATTTATTTTATGTATTAATCTTTTTATTAATTTCTTCATCCATTTTTTCTTCTTTTTCTTCT